AAATTAAAGATTACATTAGTATAATAAACACATTTTAATTCAATAATTTTATCTTTTGAACTACTTGGGATTCTTCCTGTTTCCGGGGGTTTACAGGAGTGTTAAGGATCTCAGGGGTTTAGGGGGGTAGGGGGGTTTAACGAGGAAAAACCCCCGGGGTATTCTTATAGTTATGTCTCGAGTAATTTAACTACTTATGCTCTTGAGATCACTTATGTAAAAGATTATAAGAATGTCTTTTAATGCGTCTACATTTACCCTTTTTAAAGCAAACATGAACAGTTCTACCTTCTTATTTTGGACCTTACTTAGCACTGTGAAATGTCTGTTGAAAGGAAAAAGAGAAAAAAATACCCCCTACACTCTGGAGTGAATGCTCGGCTTGCTGGGTAACGAGTCGAATGATTACCACCATTAACTTATGCAAGGGTCAATAAATTTATGAGGTAAAATCAAAGTTATGACCCTGAAATAGGAGCCAAATGCCAGGAATAATTCACCATGAGAAACCCGTACAATTACTGTCTATCACTTTCAATAAGTTTATGCATTGAGTTATCAATTATTGCTAGGTTCTTACTGTGCATTATTGCTTAGTTTTAGTTATTATTGTTGAGTAAAGTAAATATGTGGAGTGACAGTTGGACTTTATGTTTTAATCAAACTATGTTTTGTGATTCATGCATTATCTTTATATATGTCTCGCTTTTAGATTTATATTATTAAAGGAGAAATGGTTACTATCTTGACTAGGTTATAGTACATAGTATGTACTACATAGTATGTACTATAACCTCAATTAGGTTATAGTACATAGTATGTACTACATAGTATGTACTATAACCTCAATTAGGTTATAGTACATAGTATGTACTACATAGTATGTACTATAACCTCAATTAGGTTATAGTACATAGTATGTACTACATAGTATGTACTATAACCTCAATTAGGTTATAGTACATAGTATGTACTACATAGTATGTACTATAACCTCAATTAGGTTATAGTACATAGTATGTACTACATAGTATGTACTATAACCTCAATTAGGTTATAGTACATAGTATGTACTACATAGTATGTACTATAACCTCAATTAGGTTATAGTACATAGTATGTAAAATCATTAATAGTATATGTTAAATACTATATAAATATAGTTACTTCAAAGAGTAGTTTAGTTTAGAATTCTAGCTTTGGGAGTTAGAGGTAGGAGTTAGAATCTCCTCTTTTTGAGTACTAAGGGGGATTTCAACCTCCGGCATCCGGCTTACAAGACCGGCGTTCTAACCTCTGAACTATTAGTACATTGTCATTCAAGGACTTTGTTTTCGGCCCATCCGGCTGCTGGTATTAGGAATAGGAAAAGTGAGAAGTACAGGACGGATGCGATTTGACCAATAATAACAAAGGGGTGTTCTACGGGTATCCCCCCAATTCAGGTAAGGACCACTACGTCGGCAATTAGGACTCAGAATAAGAATTGGGTTAAGGGGCGGAAGGTTAGGGCGCGTTGTTTAGAGGTGTGGAGGATTGGAACTAATATAAGAACTAAGATTGAGGCCAGTAGTGCGAGGACTCCTCCGAGTTTGTTTGGAATTGACCGAAGAATAGCATAAGCGAATAGGAAATATCATTCGGGCTTAATGTGAGGTGGGGTGATGAGGGGGTTGGCTGGAGTAAAGTTATCCGGGTCCCCTAGCAGGTTGGGTGAGAAGAGTGCTAGGGATGTAAGTGCGATGAGCAGGGCTGCAAATCCTAGTAGGTCTTTGTATGAAAAGTATGGGTGGAATGAGATTTTATCTGCGTCAGAGTTGAGCCCAAGGGGATTATTTGAGCCCGATTCGTGAAGGAAAAGGAGGTGGAGGAGAGTGGCGGCTGCAATTGCAAAAGGGAGTAAGAAGTGGAATGCGAAGAAGCGAGTAAGGGTAGCATTATCTACGGAGAACCCCCCTCAAATTCATTGGACTAGGGCGCCTCCGGCATAGGGGACGGCGGATAAGAGGTTGGTAATAACGGTGGCACCTCAGAAAGACATTTGTCCTCAGGGGAGGACGTAACCAACGAAAGCTGTTATTATCAATAGAAGGAGAAGGATGACTCCAATATTTCAAGTTTCTATATAAAGGTAAGAGCCGTAGTAAAGTCCTCGGCCAACATGTGCGTAAATGCAGATGAAGAAAAAGGAGGCTCCGTTAGCATGTATGTTACGGATTAACCAGCCGTAGTTTACATCTCGACAAATGTGGGCAACAGAGGAAAAGGCTGTGGCAATATCTGATGTATAATGTATGGCTAGGAACAGGCCTGTGAGGATTTGGGCAATGAGGCAGAGTCCGAGTAGTGAGCCGAAGTTTCACCAGACCGAGATGTTGGAGGGGGCTGGAAGGTCTACTAGTGCGTCGTTTGCGATTTTTAGGAAAGGGTGCGTTTTGCGGAGGCTAGCCATTAACGAAGTTTCTGTAGTTGATTAACAACAATGGTTTTTCAAGCCATAAGTCCTGGTTAGAGCCCTGGCAGAAATTATGTGCTTTACTGTTATTTGTTTTTTAATTTGTTGAATCGTAGGGGCGATTGCGGTTGCTTCAAATCCTTCTCCTTTTTTTGGTGCCCTTGGATTGGTAATGGTGGCGGGAGTGGGGTGTGGGGTTCTTGTAGAATTTGGAAGTCCTTTCTTGGCTTTGATTCTTTTCTTAATTTATTTAGGTGGAATGTTGGTTGTGTTTGCGTATTCTGCAGCTTTAGCTGCAGAACCGTACCCCGAATCTTGGGTCAACCCGACGGTTGTGGCTTACATGTGTTGTTACATGGCTGCTGTGGTCGGGGTGGCTAGTAAGTTTTGGTGTGAGTGGGTTGGGGGCCTTTCTGGTTCAGCTGATGAGTGGGGGCCTTTTTACATCTTTCGTGCGGACAATGGGGGGGTGGCGGTGATGTATTCGGAGGGCGGGTGAATGTTGGTTGTTGGTGCTGGGGTCCTTCTCTTAACTTTGTTTGTGGTTTTAGAGTTAACCCGAGGGTTAAGTCGGGGCGCTCTTCGGGCTGTTTAAACAAAGAAGATTAATAGGGCAAATATTAGGGTAATGAGGAAGAAAATAAGGTATGTTTTTACTAGGCCTCGTTGGGTGTTGCTTGTTGAGGTAATGAGTGGGTTGTTGAGTTTGGCTGCAGCTTTGGGGCCTGTTTTTTCTAGTCAGGTTTGGTCAATTATTTGATTGGCCATGGATTGACCCATCCCCAGGCTTATTGCGGGGGGAAACCGGTGCATGACTATAGGGAAAAAGCCAAGTATGTTTGAGAAACGGAAGGTGGGAAGGTAGGGGGCAGGTTTGAATTGTTTGCTTGCTAAGGATGCAAGTTCTAGGGCAACTACTAATCCCAGGATTGTAACGGCTAAGGCGGCTAGTTTGAGTATGGGTGGTATAGACATTACTGGTGTTTTTAGTGGGGTTAGGTTGGAGGTAATTAGGAGGCCGGCAACAATGCTTCCTCAAGCTAGGCGTTTGATAGGATTAAGGACTGCTGGGTTATTTTCGTTGATGGGAGAAAGTGAATTAAAGCGGGGGTGGCCTATTGAGACGAAGTAAATAACGCGTAAGCTATAGATTGCTGTGAAGGAGGTAGCTAGGAGGGTTAAGGTAAGGGCTCAGGCGTTAAGATATGAGGTGTTAAGGGCTTCAATAATAGCATCTTTCGAGAAAAAGCCGGCTAGGAAGGGGGTGCCTGTAAGGGCCAGGCTTCCGATGGTGAGGCAGGTGGAGGTGAGGGGGGTAAGGCGGTGTATGCCTCCTATTTTGCGAATGTCCTGTTCGTCATTGAGGCTGTGAATAATAGAGCCTGAGCATAAGAATAGTATTGCTTTAAAGAAGGCGTGGGTACAGATGTGAAGAAATGCTAGTTGGGGTTGGTTTAATCCAATTGTTACTATTATTAAGCCTAGCTGGCTAGATGTTGAGAATGCAACAATTTTTTTGATATCGTTTTGGGTTAAAGCACATGTGGCTGTAAATAGCGTGGTTAGGGCTCCAAGGCACAGGCAAGTGGTAAGAGCGGTAGAATTATCTTCTAGAAGGGGGCTCATTCGGACTAGAAGAAAGATCCCTGCAACAACCATGGTGCTGGAGTGGAGTAGGGCAGATACTGGTGTAGGGCCTTCTATGGCAGCGGGGAGTCACGGGTGTAGTCCAAATTGGGCGGACTTACCCGTAGCGGCTAGGATTAATCCAAGGAGTGGGTAGGTGAGGTCGAAGTTTTTAGCGGCTGCAAAGATTTGTTGTAGTTCCCATGAGTTGAGGTGGGATACTATTCATGCTATTGCGAAAATTAGGCCGATATCTCCAACCCGGTTGTAAATAACTGCTTGTAGGGCTGCAGTATTTGCATCTGCCCGGCCGTGTCATCAGCCAATTAGGAGGAAGGACATAATTCCAACCCCCTCTCACCCAATAAAGAGTTGGAAAAGGTTGTTTGCTGTAACTAGGATAATTATTGCAATCAGGAAAATTAAAAGATACTTAAAGAACCGGTTTATATTAGGGTCGGCATGTATATATCAGGAGGCAAATTCTAGGATTGACCAGGTTACATATAGGGCGACGGGTGTAAAGATGACGGAGTAGTGGTCAAATTTTAAGCTGAGGTTAATGTCAAAAGTTAGTGTACTTATTCAGTTTGATGAGGAAGCAATGGTCTCTGCTCCCACACTAAGGAATAAGAAAAGGGGGAGGAGACTAACGAAGAAGGCTAGTTTCACTGCCGTTTTTACATGTGTGTGGGCTCAATCTTCTTTTCGGGGGAGAGGGTTTAGGGTTGTTAGTACAGGGTAAATCAACAGGGAAAAGATCATGAGCAGGCTTGAGGTCATAATAATGGAAGGGGTGTGCATAACTGCCACTTGGAGTTGCACCAAGAGTTTTCGGTTCCTAAGACCGACGGATGAACTATTATCCTTTGGGAGTAAAGTCTCGGGGACAGTCCCGGAGTTCAACCGGGGTGATGAAACTTAGCAGGGTCCATCTGTTAGCGAACCTTCCCCGGTGGATAAGGGGGTTTTAACCCCTGTTTTTAGAATCACAATCTAATGTTTTTGTTTAAACTATATCTACAGCAGGCTCAACCTCAGATCAGTTCGGGTTTAAGAATGAGGAGGAGAAGCGGTAGGAGGTGGAGAGCCATGAGTAGATGTTCTCGTGAGTGGGAGGGTTCAAGACCAATGATGTGTGAGGGGAGGGGGCCTCGTTGGGTTATTAGGAATATGTAGAGGGAGTAGCTTGCAGTAATAAGGGTTCCTGCCCCTGTTAGTACAATTGTTCACCATGACCAGTTAAATAGGGAGGTAATAATTATCAGTTCTCCTATTAAGTTAGGTAGTGGGGGGAGTGCGAGGTTAGCGAGGCTGGCGATGAATCATCAGGCTGTTATTAGGGGAAGGACGATTTGTAGGCCACGTGCCAGGAGTATGGTTCGGCTATGTGTTCGTTCGTAGTTTGTGTTGGCTAGGCAGAATAAAGCAGAGGATGTTAATCCGTGGGCAATTATGAGGATTAGGGCCCCTGTAAATCCTCAGGGGGTTTGAATGAGGATGCCCCCGATTACTAAACCCATGTGGCTTACCGAGGAGTATGCGATTAGAGACTTTAGGTCAGTTTGGCGGAGGCAGATCGAGCCTGTTATAATAACTCCCCATAATGCGAAGATGAGGAAGGGGTAGCTGAGTTCTTTAGTAAGCGGGTCTAGCATAATTATTATTCGCATCATTCCGTAGCCCCCCAGTTTTAGAAGGACTGCAGCAAGCACTATTGACCCTGCAACGGGGGCTTCAACGTGTGCTTTAGGTAATCAGAGATGTACGCCGTACAGTGGTATTTTGACAAGGAACGCTAGTAGGCAGCCTGCCCATCATAGTTTATCGGCGTTAGATGAAAGGTGGAGGGGATGGGAGAATGGTAGTGTAAATATAGAGAGTGTTCCGGTGTAGTTTTGTAGGAGGAGGAGAGCAACAAGTAGAGGGAGGGAGCCTGCTAGGGTATAAAATAAGAAGTAGACCCCTGCGTTAAGGCGCTCCGTTTGATTACCTCATCGAGTGATGAGGATTAGGGTGGGGATGAGGGTTGCTTCAAATATTACATAAAATATGATTACTTCGGTTGCACCGAAGGCTAAAATGAGGAAAATTTGAAGGGATGTTAGTAGTGAAATGTATATGCGTTGGCGATTAATGGGTTCTGTTGCTGTGTGGTTTTGGCTTGCTAAGATCATAAGGGGGAGGAGTCAACATGTGAGAACTAGCAGGGGTGTAGATAGGGGGTCTGTGGCTATGAACAGGTTTAGGGCGGATCAGCCTGTTTCTATTGCGTATTTTAGTCATGAAAGGCTGATGAGCGCAATTAACATGCTGTGGGTAAGGGCTGTGGGTCAGAGTCATTTGGCTGGGGTTAGTCAGGCGGTTGGGATGAGTATTAAAGTGGGGATGAGAACTTTTAGCACTGTAGTAGGTTAAGGCTTTGAAGGTGATCGGTTCCATGAGTACGGGCTGTGGCTACTAGTAGGGCGAGTCCTGCACTTGCTTCACAGGCTGAGAAAGCTAGTAGTAGTATGGGGGCTGTGCAGAAGCTTGTGGCATTTAGTTGAACAGTTCAGAGGGAGAGGGCAATGAACAGGGAGAGCATTATTCCCTCTAGACATAAGAGGGCGGAGAGAAGGTGGGTTCGGTGAAATGCCAGGCCTGTGAGGCCCAGGATGAAAGCGGATGAGAAAGTAAAGTGCACGGGAGTCATTAGGAGATTATGGGGTCTAACCATAAGTGTTTGAGCCGAAATCAAGGGTTTTGTTTAAACTAATCGCCGATTCGGCTCAGTCTAAGCCGCCTTGGAGTCATTCGTAAATAAGTCCTAAGGTAAGGAGGATTAGAACGATGGAAGCCCACAGGAATGTAAGTGTGGGGGAGGTCAATTGGTCCCCTCAGGGGAGTGGCAGGAGGAGGGCGATTTCTAGATCAAATAGGAGGAATAGGATGGCGACAAGGAAGAATCGTAGGGAGAATGGAAGCCGGGCTGTGCCTAGGGGGTCAAAACCACATTCATAGGGGGATAATTTTTCATGGTCTGGGTTTATCAGGGGTAGTCAAAAGGATAGGATGGCTAAGGCAACTGACAGGGTGAGGGCAATAAGGATAACAGTTGAAACCAGGTTCATTATCTTTCCTTGGGGTTTAACCAAGACCGGGTGATTGGAAGTCACTTATACTTAACTTAATACTAGAAAGATTAGGAGCCTCATCAGTAGATAGAGATATATAAGAAAAGTCAGACAACGTCTACGAAATGTCAATATCAGGCAGCTGCTTCAAATCCAAAGTGGTGTTCGGATGTAAAGTGGTATTGGACTTGTCGTAGTAGGCACACGGCTAGGAAGGTAGAGCCAATAATAACGTGTAAGCCGTGGAAGCCAGTGGCTACGAAGAAAGTTGAACCATAGACGCCATCTGCGATTGTGAAGGGGGCTTCGTAGTATTCCATGCCTTGTAGGAATGTAAAATAGAAGCCTAGAAGAATTGTGAGTGTAAGGGACTGAATGGCCTGTTTTCGTTCGCCCTCTATGATGCTGTGGTGGGCCCAGGTTACTGTTACCCCTGATGCGAGTAGCACTGCTGTATTAAGTAGGGGGACTTCAAAGGGGTCTAGGGTAATAATACCTGTAGGGGGTCAGCAGCCTCCTAGTTCAGGGGTGGGGGCAAGGCTTGAGTGATAAAAGGCTCAGAAAAAGCCTAAGAAGAAGAAGACTTCTGATGTAATAAAAAGAATTATACCATATCGAAGGCCTTTTTGCACGGGGGGTGTGTGGTGGCCTTGAAATGTGCCTTCTCGTACGATATCTCGTCATCATTGATATATTGTTAGGAGGAGGAGAATTGTGCCTAAAACAATGAGCGTTGTAGAGTGGAAGTGGAATCAAATTGCAAGTCCTGAGGTTATTAGTAGAGCAGCAACTGCGCCTGTCAGGGGTCAAGGGCTTGGGTCAACTATGTGGTATGCGTGTGCTTGATGTGCCATTAGATGTTTTCTTGTAGGTATAGTGTTAGTAGTAGCACGAAGACGTATGCTTGAATCATTGCTACGGCAATTTCTAGAAGTGTTAGTAGAACTAGAACTGTTGCTGTAAGAATGGCCACGGAAGGTATAAGTGGTAGAAGTACAAACACAGCTGTGGAGATTAGTTGAATGAGTAAGTGGCCGGCTGTCAAGTTGGCAGTCAACCGTACGCCTAGGGCTAGGGGTCGGATGAATAAACTAATTGTCTCAATAATAATGAGCATAGGGATTAGAAGAGTAGGGGTTCCTTCTGGTAGGAGGTGGCCTAGGGCATGATTTGGTTGGTTTCGTATCCCGATGATAAGGGTTGCTAGTCAAAGGGGAACTGCGAACCCCAGGTTGAGGGACAGTTGGGCGGTGGGGGTGAAGGTATAAGGCAAGAGCCCGAGCATATTTAGTGAAATTAAAAAGAGCATTAGGGAGGTTAGGAGGGCAGCTCATTTATGTCCCCCTACATTTAGGGGTAGAAGCAGCTGGTGGGTGAAGCGGTTGATAAATGCGTTTTGTAGGGTTAGGAGTCGGTTATTTAATCATCGGCTTGTTTGTGTGGGGTAGAGAATAGAGGGGAATATAAGTGCTAGTGCAACTAAGGGGATGCCTAAATATGTTGTGCTTATAAATTGGTCAAAAAAGCTTACACTCAGGGTCAGTTTCAGGAGGTTTTTTCTAGTTTTTGAGGTTTAAGGGGTGTGGGTTGATAAGGGAAGGTGTGGGCTATTACTTTTTCAGGGAAGAAGGTTAGGAATACTACTCAGGCAAAGAGTAGTGTACCAAATCAGGGTTGTGGGAGGAGTTGGGGCATGTCGCTAAAGGTGGTCGGTAGTCACCAGTCTCTAGCTTAAAAGGCTAGCGCTACTCCTTATTTAGCTTTTTAGCGAGGCGTCTTGAAGTATAAATGAAGATCAGTTTTCAAAGTGTTCTAGAGGTACAACTTCAACTACAATTGGTATAAAGCTGTGGTTTGCACCGCAGATTTCTGAGCATTGTCCGTAGAACACCCCTGGTCGGGACGTAATAAAAGCTGTTTGATTTAGGCGGCCTGGGACGGCGTCTATTTTGACCCCCAGGGCTGGTACTGCTCATGAGTGAAGGACATCTTCGGCGGAGACTAAGACCCGAACTGGTGAGTCTAGGGGAACCACTATTCGATGGTCAGCTTCTAGTAAGCGGAACTGACCGGGGGTCAGGTCTTGTGTGGGGATTATGTAGGAGTCAAACCCAAGGTCTTCGTAATCGGTGTATTCGTAGCTTCAGTATCATTGATGACCTATGGCTTTGATTGTAATGTGGGGGTCATTAATTTCGTCTATTAGGTAAAGGATGCGGAGGGAGGGGAGTGCAATAAGGATAAGCACTACCGCAGGGAGAATTGTTCAAATAATTTCAATTTCTTGGGAGTCTAAAATGTATTTATTGGTTAGTTTAGTGGAAACTATGGCCACAATAATATAAAGAACTAGTGTGCTAATAAGAAAGACAATTATTAAGGCGTGATCGTGGAAGTGTAGGAGTTCCTCTATTACTGGTGAAGCTGCATCTTGTAAACCTAGTTGTGTGGGATGTGCCATTGGTGGTTTAAGACACGCGGGGTTTAAACCCGCAATTACGCCTCGACAAGGCGGTGTAATAGTCGGTTTTACTAGTGTCTTATGAAGAAAGTGACAGAACGGTTATGTGGTTGGCTTGAAACCATCACACGGGGGTTCGACTCCTCCCTTTCTCGTTTAGTAGGATCGGATTTGAACAAATGCGGGCTCCTCAAATGTGTGGTATGGCGGAGGGCAGCCGTGGAGTCATTCTACGTTGGTTATGGTTAGTTCTACTGCTAGGACTTCACGTTTAGAGGCAAATGCTTCTCAGATAATAAACAGGAATATAATTACTGCTACGAGAGAGACTATAGAGCCAATAGAAGAAACAGTGTTTCACAGGGTATAAGCATCTGGGTAATCTGAGTATCGTCGAGGCATTCCAGCCAATCCTAAGAAATGTTGAGGGAAGAAGGTAAGATTTACCCCTACAAACATAATACCAAAGTGGATTTTTGTTCAAGTGCTGTGTAGGGTGTAACCTGTAAATAGAGGAAATCAGTGTACAAAGGCAGCTACGATGGCAAATACGGCTCCCATTGAGAGTACGTAGTGGAAGTGAGCAACTACATAATATGTGTCGTGCAGGACAATGTCTAGTGAAGAGTTAGCTAGAACAATACCTGTCAGGCCTCCTACCGTAAAGAGGAAAATGAACCCCAGTGCCCACAGAAGTGGAGTTTCTCATTTAATAGATCCTCCGTGGAGTGTGGCTAGTCAGCTGAAGACTTTGACGCCAGTAGGGATTGCAATAATCATGGTGGCTGATGTAAAATATGCGCGTGTGTCTACGTCTATTCCAACTGTAAACATGTGATGTGCTCATACAATAAACCCTAGAAGGCCAATGGCCATTATAGCTCAAACCATGCCCATATAACCGAATGGCTCTTTTTTACCAGAGTAGTATGCAACGATGTGGGAAATCATTCCGAAGCCAGGAAGGATTAGAATATAAACTTCAGGGTGGCCAAAGAATCAGAATAGGTGTTGATAGAGGATTGGGTCTCCTCCCCCGGCCGGGTCAAAGAAAGTAGTGTTGAGGTTACGATCCGTTAGAAGTATTGTAATGCCCGCGGCAAGAACGGGGAGGGATAGTAGCAGTAGCACTGCTGTAATTAGGACAGCTCACACAAATAAAGGTGTCTGATACTGGGAAGTGGCGGGGGGTTTCATGTTGATGATGGTTGTAATGAAGTTAATTGCCCCTAGAATTGATGAAATCCCTGCTAAGTGTAAGGAGAAGATGGTTAGGTCTACAGATGCGCCAGCATGGGCCAGGTTTCCCGCTAAAGGTGGGTAAACTGTTCAGCCAGTACCAGCACCGGCTTCTACCCCAGAAGAGGCTAGAAGAAGCAGGAAGGATGGGGGGAGGAGTCAGAAGCTTATGTTGTTCATTCGGGGGAATGCTATATCCGGGGCACCAATTATAAGTGGAATAAGTCAGTTTCCAAAGCCACCAATCATGATTGGTATTACTATAAAAAAAATTATTACGAAAGCATGTGCTGTAACAATTACATTATAGATCTGATCATCGCCAAGTAAGGCTCCAGGCTGGCTTAGCTCAGCCCGAATAAGCAGGCTGAGGGCGGTTCCTACTATACCGGCTCAGGCACCAAATACAAGATAAAGGGTGCCAATGTCTTTGTGATTAGTCGAGAAGAATCAACGTGTGATGGCCACAGGTAGGATGGCTGAATGTTCAAGCGGTGGATTGTAGCCCCATAGACAGAGGTTTAATCCCTCTTCTTACCAAGCCCAGAGGTGTTTAACATATTAGATTGCAAACCTAAAGAAGCAAGCTAGACGTTTGCCTGGGCTTCCCCCCGCCGCCCCCCGCCCCCCGGGGGGCGGGGGGAAGCTAGATAGATGCCCGCCGGTTTGAGCGCTTAGCTGTTAACTAAGAGTTTGTAGGATCGAAGCCTACCTATCTAGAAAGCTTTAGCTTAATTAAAGTGTCTGTTTTGCATACAGGAGATGTGGGTTAACGTCCCGCAAGTTTTATCAGGGGCTGGGAGATTCTCACTCCCACTAAGGGCTTTGAAGGTCCTCGGTCTGGTATTATCCTAAGCCTCTTATAGTGTCAAAAGAGTTAATATAGTTGGGGTTAGTGGAAGTAGAAGAATTGTTATTATGGTTAAGGTGGCGGGTAGAAGTGTTAGTTGTGAGGAGTGGAGGCGTCATGGAGTCATACCTGTTACGTTGTTGGGGGATATGGTGAGTGTTATAGCATACGTTAATCGTAGATAAAAATATAGGCTTAGTAGGGCGGTGAGTGCGGTTAGTGTGGCGATGGGTGCTAGGTCTTGTTTAGTTAATTCTTGGAGGATAAGTCATTTCGGTATGAAGCCTGTTAATGGGGGAAGTCCTCCCAGGGACAGGAGGATGAGGGGGGTGAGGGCTGTTAGAACGGGGGCTTTTGCTCACGAGGTGGCTAGCATGTTGATGCTTGTTGATTTATTTAGTTTAAATACAAGGAATGTTGAGGATGTTATAACCAAGTATGTAAGTAGGGTAAGAAGGGTTAAGGGGGGTGAGAATTGAAGGACTAAGATCATTCAACCCAGGTGGGCTGTGGAGGAGTATGCTATAATCTTTCGAAGTTGTGTTTGATTAAGCCCCCCTCAGCCTCCAACAAGGGTTGAGGTAACACCTAGGATAATTAAGATTGTGGGGTTAGTAGGTTGAATTTGAAGAAGCAGGGCGAAGGGTGCCAGTTTTTGTCAGGTTGACAAGATGAGTCCTGTGGTTAGGTCTAATCCTTGGAGCACTTCAGGTAATCATGTATGTAGTGGGGCAAGCCCCACTTTTAAGGAGAGGGCAAGAATAGCCAGGGTAGTTGTAAGGGGGTGAGACATTTGTAGAATATCTCATTGGCCTGTTAATCACGCGTTGGTAGTGCTGGCGAATAGTAAGGTGGCTGCTCCTGTTGCTTGGGTGAGGAAATATTTTGTGGTGGCTTCAACAGCTCGGGGGTGGTGCTGTTGAGCCATGAGAGGAAGAATGGCGAGGGTATTAATTTCCAGGCCTATTCAGGCGAGTAATCAGTGGGAACTTGCAAATGTAATAGTGGTTCCTAGTCCAAGGCTAAGTAGTAAGGTGGCCAAGATATATGGGTTCATTAGTAAAGGTGGGGGTTTAACTCACATGTTTGGGGTATGGGCCCAAGAGCTTGTTTAGCTGACTTTACTTAGGAAGTGGTGTAATGGAAGCACTAAGAGTTTTGATCTCTTTAGTTAGGGTTCGAGTCCCTTCTTTCTAAGGAGCTGGAGGGGCTTTAACCCTCATGATACACTCTATCAAAGTGGTCCTTTACTTCAGGCACAGTTCCGTGGTTAAATTTGAGGGGGGAGGCCGGCGAATGCGATAGGGAGTGCGAGGTGTCAAATAACTAAGGCTAGTGTGAGTGGAAGGAAGTTTTTTCAGATCAGATGCATTAATTGGTCATATCGGAATCGAGGGTAGGAGGCTCGGACTCAGAGGAAAAGTAGGGAGAGGAGTGCTGCTTTTGTTATTAAATTTATGGCTGTTAGTTCGGGGGTGGCGGGGATGTGGGAGGCGCCTAAGAAAAGGGTGGCAGAGAGGGTGTTTATGAGGAGAATATTTGCGTATTCCGCTAGAAAGAATAAGGCGAAAGGGCCTCCGGCGTATTCTACGTTAAAGCCTGAGACTAATTCTGATTCGCCCTCAGTTAGATCAAAGGGTGCTCGGTTAGTCTCTGCTAGTGTAGAAATATATCATATCGCGGCTAAGGGTCAGGCTGGTAGGAGTAGTCAGGTAGCTTCTTGGGCTGTATTAAAGGTTTGTAGGGTAAAGCCCCCAGTGAAAATAATTGCGTTTAAAAGGATTAACCCTAGGCTGACTTCATAGGAAATAGTTTGTGCTACGGCTCGTAGGGCTCCGATGAGGGCGTATTTTGAGTTGGATGCTCAGCCTGAGCCTAGAATAGAGTATACTGCTAAACTAGATAGTGCTAGGATAAAGAGAATGCCCAGATTTAAGTCTAAGATGGGGTATGGTATAGGGAGGGGGGCCCATAAGGTGAGGGCGAGGGTAAGGGCTAGTATAGGGGCGAGAAGGAAGAGAATGGGGGAGGCGGTTGAGGGGCGGATGGGTTCTTTGGTGAATAATTTTACTCCGTCAGCAATCGGTTGAAGAAGGCCGTAAGGTCCAACGATATTAGGGCCTTTTCGAAATTGTATATATCCTAGGACTTTTCGTTCAACCAGTGTTAGGAAAGCAACGGCAAGGAGTACAGGGACAATATAGGCTAAAGGGTTGATAATATGGGTAAAAAGCGTTGAGATCATAGTTGGAGAGAGGATTTGAACCTCTGTACAAAGGGCTTAGGCCTTTTGCAATGTAACCGGGCTCTGCCACTCCAACTTGTCGTTCTCTCAGACAAAGGGATCGACGCCCCTTTGCCTGATTGAGTTGCTTTCATTAGGTGGGGGTGAGGCATGTTTTGGACATGGGCCCCCTCTTTTCGGTCCTTTCGTACTAGAAAAGATCATTACATAGATAGAAACCGACCTGGATTACTCCGGTCTGAACTCAGATCACGTAGGACTTTAATCGTTGAACAAACGAACCCTTAATAGCGGCTGCACCATTAGGATGTCCTGATCCAACATCGAGGTCGTAAACCCCCTCGTTGATACGGGCTCTAAGAGGAGATTGCGCTGTTATCCCTAGGGTAACTTGGTCCATTGATCGGCGTTGCCGGATCTTATTGGTCAGAAGTATCTGTTAATTAGAGCTGTCACTCTTGGTTGTGAATGTAGTACATTCGGTCCTTGCGGGGGTTTTTTATTACTCCGCGGTCGCCCCAACCTAAGACATTAGGGTAGGGTTCAGTTTATTCGTGTCCTGTATTTAGGGTATTAATGTTGATCTACTTTAGTGTCTAAAGCTCCATAGGGTCTTCTCGTCTTATGTGTATATCCCCGCTTCTGCACGGGGAGATCAATTTCATTGACTTGAAAGAGGAGACAGTCAAGCCCTCGTTATGCCATTCATACAGGTCCCCATTTAAGAGACAAGTGATTGCGCTACCTTCGCACGGTCAAAATACCGCGGCCGTTAAACATATAGTCACAGGGCAGGCGGGACCTCTTATACTTTTGGTTTAGCAAGAGGCGATGTTTTTGGTAAACAGGCGAGGCTGAGTGTGTTTGCCGAGTTCCTTCTCTTTCTTTTAGTCTTTCCCTAAGAGCACACCTGTGTGGGGTTAACGGTTATCTGTTTGGGTGTTTTTCTGGTTATTTTGTCTGTGGTTCAGTCCCCTCTATTTTTGGGTCCGTTAAAGTTCGGTGGATTGTCCGTTTCCGATTTACACGTATGCAGGGAGAGAGCCGTTAGGCTTTCTTATATACTGATTTTAGCAGGATCACTCCCATGTTTGCATGGGAAGGCCCAGTAGGATAAGGGGAGTAAGAAGTAGTGGTCGAAACTTGGGGCTTATAATATTATGTGTCTGAGCTTTAACGCTTTTTGATGGGATGGCTGCTTTCAAGCCCACCCTGATGTTTTGCCTTGGTTAGGTATGATCTTTATCCTCCTAAAAAAGTTGTATCTTGTTTCTAAGGGGCTGTACCCCCTTTGACTAACTCTCCTGGTTTCTTGTAGTATCTGTTGGGATATGTAGGGGTTGGGGAAGGGAGAAGCCGGGAGGCTGAACTTCTATCCAATTATTGGGCAACCAGCTATTACTAAGTTCGGTAGGTTTATCACCTCTACTCGAAGGTCTTCCCACTCTTTTGCCACAGAGACGGGTTGGCCCTAATTGATTAGGCTGCCTTGGAGTAGCTCACAAAGTTTCGGGTTAACAAACTAAAGTGCTCTTTGCTTGGGTTGCACTGGCTAAATCATGATGCAAAAGGTACGAGGTGGGATCTCTGCTTTTTTGGGCTTCACTTGTTTATTTCATTTAGTTTTTCAGCATTCCCTTGCGGTACTTTCTCTATTGCTCCGTTGTTCCTTTTCTGTCGCCCATACTAAGGGGGAAAAATGGTTTGTTTATGGAGACGTTTGTGTCTTTGGGTTTAGTTATTGTGTTTTGTTGTTTTTAATTAGATTGGGCTAGCGGGTCAGTATCAAGGCAACTCGGGTTGAACGGGTACTTCCTCCGTGTAAAGGAGGTGTTCTACCTTGAACTATGCTTTGGTTTTGCCAAGTGCACCTTCCGGTACACTTACCATGTTACGACTTGCCTCCCCTTTGCTAGTGAAAGGTTTTAAGTTAGTTTTAGGGAATATGCTTGGGGAGAGTGACGGGCGGTGTGTGCGCGCTTCAGGGCCAGTTTCAGCGGAACGCTCTGCTTTCCGCTTACTGCTAAATCCTCCTTCTAGATACACGTTTCAGTAATATTATCCGTGATTCGCTGTAATAGGGAATGTAGCCCATTTCTTCCCTTTCCATACGCTACACCTCGACCTGACGTTCTGGGTTGTACCAATTGTGCTTACTGGGGACCTTCATAGGGTAAGCTGGCGACGGCGGTATATAGGCGGAAATGACTAGGAAAGGTGAGGTTAAACGGGGGTTATCGGTTATAGAACAGGCTCCTCTAGGTGGGTCTAAAGCACCGCCAAGTCCTTTGGGTTTTAAGCTATTGCTCGTAGTTTCCAGGCGGATAGTAATTGTGTAAAGCTATCAATGTTTAGGGCAAAGCATAGTGGGGTATCTAATCCCAGTTTGTGTCTTGGCTTTCGTGGGTTCAGGTGTAATGAAGCCACCTTCGTGAATGTGCTTCTTACTTTCGTAAGCGTATAACAGCTTAGTAAGTGTTCGGCTTTAGTGTTTGTTGTTCCTTAACCACGCTTTACGCCGGAGCCTGTCAACTTGGGCCTCTCGTATAACCGCGGTAGCTGGCACGAGTTTTACCGGCCCTTTTAACCATAACTAAGTCAAGTTTGCACTCATTGGCTTAATGTCTATCACTGCTGAATTCCCTTGAGGGTGTGGCTAAGCAAGGTGTTGTGGGCTATGGGGGCATGTGCCTGATACCTGCTCCTTGTTCCCGGGCGGGGAACTGTAGGGCATTCTCACGGGGGTGCGGATACTCGCATGTGTAAATTTGGCTAAAGCTGATAGGAAAGTCAGGACCAAGCCTTTGTGTTTTCGAGGCTGTACTAGAGCCTATCTTAACATCTTCAGTGTAATGCTTTATTTTAAGCTACGATAAC